TTTATTGAATTGAGTTGTGTATATTTCGATACATATAAAAGATCCCCAAAAGATTTTTTTATACTTGTTCCATATATGTCTGCTTTGACTCGAATGAATGTTCTGAAGAAACCTCAATTAAGTCCTATGTTATAGAAAAAGAGGATTCTTGCATTTTTGCCCTCCTGCTGAGAAAGCATTCATTTATCGGCTCATTTATTAAAATACTTCAATTGGTACACGCAAAAAATAGGCCAATTCAGCAGCTTTTTGTTCCATTTCCCGTGGAGTAAAATTCTCATCAGTACGAGTCAATGGAATGGCTCCCTGGCCTCTGATATCCATATAAAGGACACGCCGAGCATAAATACCCTCTTTAACTTCTATTCTGACGGATTGAATATCTTTTATAAGAAATCGGAGGAAGACCCGACGATTTTTTCCAGGAAATCCCCAACGAAAGATACACACTATTCCGTCTTTTATATCAAATCGATCATAACCACTACCTACATTCCACGAAATTGTGCACCACAAATAGGAGCTAATAAAAAGACCCGCGATCCCATAGAAAGACATCACAATTCCTTGTGGAAAAAAAACGATTTCCTGAGACGGAAATAAAGATATCAAATTTCTACCAAGATAACTCGAGGTTCCAACCAACAAGAATCCTAATGAACCTAAAAAAAGGATAATAGCCCAGCAGAAATTACTTGTTTTTCGAGCCCCCTTTATAGGTTCTATCCATATATGTTCTGATCGACAACTCATACTTGATCCCGTTGCTTTTTTTGGAATTGAGAGAATACCCCAAATGAATTTGACTGTAGTCCGTTTGTTTCCGAAGTAACTCGCATCAACTAGCACTAGTTTGATGTGAACCTTTAGGAGTAATTCATTAAATTGGTTAGATCTAAACTAATAATATACCCTTCGTATGATCTCACTAAAGATAGCCACATACATATAGATAGACCAACGTTACAGTTCAGCCATCCGCCGATTCGGGTCTATTTGAAAATAGCTAGAACATAGCATTTTCTGGAGACATAAGAATTTTTCGGCGGAAGCCGCTTATACCATTACCATATTTATACCATATTTTGCTAAATGGATATCTGTATTATGATACAAACGTCAATTGAAAAAAAATTTCTAAACAATCTTGTTTTTTTGAACATGAAGAAATAAAGAAGCCATTGCGATTGCCGGAAATACTAGGCCTACTAAAGGGACCAAAACAGAGGGAAAGTTAAGAGTTGTCATAGAATGGGTACCTCGATTTACTATTTGTACCTGTTATTATTATTTAGATTTTATATTGATTATTTATAATATAAAGATATCTTATTATATATCTTATTATATATAAGGATATCTTACTTATTATAATTTGATAATTATAAATTGGAATTTTGATTACTTAATATCTATAGATATAAGTATCTATCTAAGTGAGTATATAATGTGTGAGTATATAATGTAGTTTTTTATCTTTCTACATGAAGGATTTGAAGGATATGGATGAGATATTATTTTCTTCATTTTTTGCTCTTGTCTTCGAATTTCATTTATTAAGCAAAAAGTTGATTAAAAATGAATTAGATTCTACTTATTTAGATTCTATTTATATTGAATTGAAGGGTTTGTTAGAATCCCATCCAGTAGGGATTCTTAGTCACAATAGGATTATCGTAAGATATAGAAAGATAAAAAGTCTATATTTTATAGAGTTTAATTATATATGACGAGAAGAAGATATTTTTTTTTTATTTGCCTAATTCTAATTATAAGAATTTCATCTTTTATCTTGTTAATAGAGGCTTCTTGATCAATAATCAGGAATATAGAAAAGGTGTCGGATTTTCGATTTTCTGTGACTTTTGATTCTTTAATACAATTGATCTTATGTCAACAAAGAAAACCCCATTCGTCTAATTTTGACTTGGATTCCGATAAACTAATTACTTGTTTGCTCAAAATAATTGAACTTAATGTTTTAATTTTGATTCAAAGGAAAGAAAGTGTGGAGTTGAAATAACTCACTCAGAACGCTTTTTAAAGGATTACGTGGTACGATTAGATCGAATAAGCCCTTCTGGAATAAATACTCAGCCGCCTGTGAACCGTCGGGTACTATTTTATTCAATGTTTGTTCAATTACTCTTTTACCCGCAAAGGCAATGTAGGCATTGGGTTCAGCAATAATGATATCCCCCAACATACCAAAACTAGCTGTCACCCCACCGGTAGTAGGAGATGTAAGGATTGGTACATAGAATAACTTTTTATTTGATTGATAATCATATAAAGCAGAAGAGATTTTAGCCATTTGCATCAAGCTTAAACTTCCTTCTTGCATGCGTGCCCCTCCAGAAGCACACACTATAATAAGAGGTAGAAATTCTTTAGTAGCGTATTCAATCAAACGGGTAATTTTCTCCCCGACTACGGATCCCATACTACCCCCCATAAACTGAAAATCCATAACCGCAATTGCTACGTTAATACCGTCTAG